CATATACGGTAGAATCGTAACCATAGAATACGACCCTAATCGAAATGCATACATTTGTCTCATACACTATGGGGATGGTGAGAAGAGATATATTTTACATCCCAGAGGGGCTAGAATTGGAGATACCATTGTTTCGGGTACAGAAGTTCCTATCAAAATGGGAAATGCCCTACCTTTGAGTGCGGTTTGAACTATTGATTTACGTGATTGGAAGTAACCAATTAGGTTTACGACGAAACCTAGAAATCTATCACTGATCCAAGTGGAATCCCTCTATAGGATAGACCTCAACAGAAAACTGAAGAGTAACGGCAGCAAGTGATTGAGTTCAGTAGTTCATTATATAAAATTATTGACTCTAGAGATATTGTAATATGGAGAAGACAAAAGTGTTTCAAGCACCGACAGAAGCGGAAGCGCCCCCTCTTTCAAAGAGAGGAGGACGGGTTATTCACATTTCATTTGATGGTCAGAGGCGAATTGAAAGCTAAGCAGTGGTAATTCTAAGGATTCCCCCGGGGAAAAATAGAGATGTCTCCTACGTTACCCGTAATATGTGGAAGTATCGACGTAATTTCATAGAGTCATTCGGTCTGAATGCTACATGACGAACATAAGCCAGATGACGGAACGGGAAGACCTAGGATGTAGAAGATCATAGCATGAGTGGCAGATTTTGCTTATTATATATCCACTCATGTGGTAAGGATATTTAGAAGAATTGGACGATATATATAAGATCCATCTGTATAGATATCATCTACATCCAGAAAGCCGTATGCTTTGGAAGAAGCTTGTACAGTTTGGGAAGGGGTTTTGCTTGATCAAAAAGAAGAATCTACTTCAACCAATATACCCTTAGGCACGGCCATACATAACATAGAAATCACACTTGGAAAGGGTGGACAATTAGCTAGAGCAGCGGGTGCTGTAGCGAAACTGATTTCAAAAGAGGGGAAATCGGCCGCAGTCAAATTACCTTCTGGAGAGGTACGTTTGATATCCCAAAACTGCTCAGCAACAGTCGGACAAGTGGGGAATGTTGGAGTGAACCGGAAAAGTTTGGGTAGAGCCGGATCTAAACGTTGGCTAGGGAAGCGTCCTGTAGTAAGAGGAGTAGCTATGAACCCTGTAGACCACCCCCATGGGGGTGGTGAAGGGAAAGCCCCAATTGGTAGAAAAAAACCCGCAACCCCATGGGGCCGTCCTGCACTCGGAATAAGAACTAGAAAAAGGAAAAAATATAATGATAATTTGATTCTTCGTCGCCGTAGTAAATAGGAGAAAAAAGAGAATTTCATCGTCTTTAAAAAAGAATAAAGAATAAAATAAGAATTCAATAAGGAGGAATTGACTGTGTTCCCTTCAGTAAAAAAAAAAAAAAAAAAGCCGTTCCCTTCAGTAAAAAAAAAAAAAAAAAAGCCGTTCCCTTCAGTAAAAAGAAACCCTTTTGTAGCGAATCATTTATTAAATAAAATCGAGAAACTGAATGCCAAGGCCCAGAAAGATTTCCTAAAAACTTGGTCGCGTGCATCTACCATTATACCCGCAATGATCGGATACACTATTTATATCCATAACGGGAGGGAACATGTGCCTATTCCTATAACGAAATATATGGTCAATTCTAAATTGGGAGATTTTGTACCCACTAGAATTTTTAATGAACACAACTCTAAAAGCAAAAGTGATACTAAATCTGTTAAAAGCAAAAGTGATACTAAATCTGTTAAAAGCAAAAGTGATACTAAATCTGTTAAAAGCAAAAGGGATACTCAATCTCGTCGTTAATCAAATGAATTCTGTTAAAAGCAAAAGGGATACTCAATCTCTTCGTTAATCAAATGAATATAGACAATTATCGGTCATTAGTGAGAGGGGGAGGTACGCCATGATAAAAAAAAAAAAGAAGAAGCGATATACAGAAGTATCGGCTTTAGGTAAATATATTCCTATGTCTACTCACAAAGCGAGAAGAGTGATTGATCAGATTCGTGGACGTTCCTACGAAGAAACACTGATGATACTAGAACTCATGCCTTATCGAGCATGTTATCCAATTTTAAAATTAATTTCTTCCGCAGCAGCAAACGGTATTCACAATATGAATTTCGACGAAACAAGTTTAATCATTAGTAAAGCCGAAGTAAATGAGGGGCCTACTGCGAAAAAATTAAAACCTCGAGCTAAGGGACAGAGTTATCCGATAAAAAGATCCACTTGTCATATCACTATCGTATTGAGGGATATATCATTAAACGAAAAATATGAAGAATATATCAGAAAACCATGGGCCCTCTTAGAGAAATCAAACGAAACAGAAATAAGAAAACGGAATTGAAATAATAACGCGAAAAGAGAAATGAAAAGAAAGAGACTGAGTATGCCGTGTAATGATATGTATAGTAGGGAGGTCTGATGGGACAAAAAACCAATCCATTAGGTTTCCGACTTGGTACAACCCAAACCCATCACTCTATTTGGTTTGAAAAACGAAAAGATTTTTCTGAAGGCTTACAAGAAGATCACAAAATACGAGAACACATTAAGAATTATATAGAAAAGGAGAGAATCTCCTCCGTTTCGGATGTCATTTCACGAATACAGATTGACAAATCAATCGATGTGGTTAAAGTCATAATCTATATGGGATTCTCACAGTTATTAACAGAGGATGAACCGCCCAAAATCCAAGAATTACAGGTAAGTTTAAAAAAAGCCATTCACTTCATTAAAAACCGAAAACTGAATCTTGCTGTTATAAAAATGAAAAACCCTTACGGAGACCCTACTATTCTTGGAGAATTTATAGCCAACCAATTAAAGAATAGAGTTTCATTTCGCAAAGTAATGAAAAAGGCTGTTGAATTAGTCGAAAAAGCATATAAAAAGGGAATTCAAGTACAAATTGCCGGATGTATTGGCGGAAAAGCACAAGAAATGGCACGCGTCGAATGGCTTAGAAAGGGTCGAGTCCCTCTCCAAACCGTTACCGCTAAAATAGATTTTGGTTCCACTCAAGTTCTAACTATCCATGGGGTATTGGGCATAAAAGTTTGGATCTTTTGAGACGGGAAATCCTACTATCCAATGCTAGAACAAAAAATGAAAAATTCTTTCGTTCTTTTTTTGTTCAACCAAAAAAAGGAACAATTATATAGGGTTGAATAAGAATTCGAAAAAGGATCTAATTGCTATGTTGAGTCCAAAAAAAACAAAATTCCGTAAAGAACATCGAGGAAGAATGAAAGGAAGATCTTCTAGAGGCAGTCGTATTTCTTTCGGTAAATATGCTCTTCAAGCACTTGAACCCGCTTGGCTCACCTCTCGACAAATAGAAGCAGGGCGGCGAGCAATGACACGAAATGTACGCCGCGGTGGAAAAATATGGGTGCGTATTTTTCCAGACAAACCCGTTACAGTAAAACCTACACAAACGCGTATGGGTTCGGGTAAAGGATCTCCCGAATATTGGGTAGCTGTCGTTAAACCGGGTAGAATACTTTATGAAATGGGCGGAGTAGCGGAAAATATAGCTAGAAAGGCTATTGAAATAGCTGCATCAAAAATGCCTATACGGACTCAATTCATTATTTCGAAATAGGAATGTAGAACCAAAATAAGTAAGGAAGCCTTGGGGATAAAAAAAGAATTGCAGGTTTTTTGGACAAAAAAGATTTCTTTTTTTTACTTCGTGCTTTGCGTCGAAAGAGCAGGCTAAAAAAAAACAAAAAAACGATATGATTCAATCTCAGACCCTTTTGAATGTAGCGGACAACAGCGGTGCCCGTAAATTGATGTGTATTCGAATCGTAGGAGCTAGCAATCAACGATATGCTCATATTGGCGACGTTATTGTTGCTGTAATTAAGGAAGCAAAGCCAACTTCGGCTCTAAAACGATCAGAAGTGATCAAAGCTGTAATTGTACGTACTTGTAAAGAACTCAAATGTGATGATGGTATGATAATAAGATATGATGACAATGCTGCAGTTGTCATTAATAAAGACAGAAATCCAGTAGGAACTCGCATTTTTGGTGCGATCTCCCTAGAATTGCATCAAAATTTCGAAAAAATAGTTTCATTAGCGACTGAAGTATTATAATAAGTCTTTTCAAAGGAAACTGTGATCTAGTATTTGAATGAAATCCATTTATCAGTATGGTAGATTGTGTCTCAGGTATATACCTTTAATAATTCAAAAATCAAAAGAAAGGAACATGTTGATTATATCCAAATTTGAAGGCAACAATCCTTTTAGTTTATCATGGGTAAGGACACTCTTTCTGAAATAGTCACATCTATACGAAATGCCGATACGGCTAAAAAAGAGACGGTTCGAATAACATTTACTAACATCGCCCAAAACATTGTGACAATACTGTTACGAGAGGGTTTTATCAAAAATGCGAGGGAACATCGGGAAAGCAAAAAATCCTTTTTGGTTTTAACCCTACGCCATAGAAGGAATAGAAAGGGTCCGTCTAGAACTCTTTTCAATTTAAAACGGGTCAGTCGACCCGGTCTACGAATCTATTCTAACTATCAAAAAATTCCTAGGATTTTGGGCGGGATGGGGGTTGCAATTCTTTCTACTTCTAAAGGTATAATGACAGACCGAGAGGCTAGACTAAAAAGAATGGGTGGAGAAATCTTGTTATATATATGGTAAGCTTTATGCCACTACACCCAACCAAATAACGAAAGCCATATAGTATATTCCGTATAATAGATACGATAGGGTCGAAATGGAAATAAGCCGTTACGATGCAGCCCGGGGGCGTATAATTGCTAGATTGGACAACACCGATTCAGATTCGAATGAGTATGAGTAAGGTGGGTGTTGAACTTGAAGACTCGTGAGGATTCCATTCGCGACTCCAAAGAAACTTAGTTTCTTCCAAAAAAGAGATTCAAGGTTAAGGAATAAAAAAGATGAAAATAAGGGCCTCCGTTCGTAAAATTTGTACAAAGTGTCGTCTGATCCGTAGGAAAGGGCGAATTAGAGTCATTTGTTCCAATCCACGACATAAACAAAGACAACGATAACCTTTCTAAAAAAAAAAAAGAATTTTATAAAGTAAAAGCTAAATTCAAAAAAGAGAATAATGAGAAAAACAAAAAAAATCTATGTTAACATGAAATGGATATATCCATATCTCTCTCACTTTTATTTATAAAATGATCAAATATGGCAAAAACGATACGAAGATATAGTTCATTTAGATTTAGGAATAGACGCATTCGTTCGCATAAGAGTGCACGCAAAATACCCAAAGGAATTATTCACGTTCAAGCAAGTTTCAACAATACCATTGTGACTGTTACAGATGTAGGGGGTCGGGTGGTTACTTCGGCCTCTGCCGGCGCTTGTGGATTCAAGGGTAGAAGAAGGGGGACGCCCTTCGCTGCCCAAACCACCGCCCAAAAGGCTATTCGCACAGTAGTAACTCAAGGTATGCACCGAGCTGTTGTGTTAGTAAAAGGTGTCGGTCGTGGCAGAGATGCAGCATTACGAGCTATTTTTAGAAGTAGGGTGCGGTTGCATTTTTTACGAGACCGAACTCCTTTACCACACAACGGGTGTAGGCCTCCTAAAAAAAGACGTACGTAGAAAAAAAATGGAACACCCCCCAAAAAAGATGAAAACTATTCATCTCATCCCATCGAGGTATGGTGTGCACTTGATCTGTATTCTGTATACAGAATCAACTCCACCTAAGCCTAAGCTCGATCGCGCCTAGCAGAATAAAGATTGTCGATAAAGAAAAGAAAAGAACTCACTAGTTCAAAGAAACTTAGTTTCATTCAAATTTTCACAATTTTACAGAAAGTAAATGAGGTACAGTATGAAAGGCGACAACTTCGATATGAAAAACCTAAAGTACTTTGGGTTCGAGATGTCAAACCCAAAGAACTTCGCAGAATGGCAATATGTCGAGTTTAATGAATTCGAAAAAGGACTTCGTTATGGGAGATTTTGCATTTCTCCCCTGACCAAAGATCAATGTGAATTGATCAAAACTGCATTGCGACAGGCTTTGCTGACGGAGATACTGTGTGCGCGCTTTACTCATGCGAAAATTCAAAACTCATCCAACAATTTGATGAACATCGTTGGAATTGAGGAATCTATCCCGGAAATTTTACATAATTTAAGCCAAATCCGATTGAAGGGTAATTTGGAAGATTTAGCTAGCCATGGCCCCTTTGTGGCTATTCTGGATTTAGAGGGTCCTATCACGGCAATGGCCATAGATATCGAACTCCCACGCGGACTTAAGGTAGTTAAGGAAAGTCACCACATTGCGACCATAACGAAACCGATTCCGTTGTTTATAGAATTACGGATAGAAATCCATTCGGGGGAATGGAACCGCGAAACGCCAGTTCCAGATGAAGAAGGTTATTCGATAGACGCAACCTTCACGCCCATTCACAAAGTAGACAGTAGGATTCAATCCTATTCATATGAAGGCATACCTTTCCAAAGCCTTTTTCTAGATATTTGGAGTGAGCGTCCAACAGAGCCTCTTGAAGCACTTTTGCAAGCTTCGAATAAAATAAGGAAGCTTTTTATGAGCGTTTTGGGGGCAGAATCTGTCGATTCGAAAGAATTAGACAACGGGCTTCATTTTCGTAGATTTGCCGTTTATCCCCTTACTGCAGCGCAATGTAAATGGATACAAACTGCATTGCGACAGGCTTTGCTGACCGATATTTCGGGGGAATGGAACCGCGAAACGCGAGTTACCGATGAAGAAGGTGATTCGATAGACCCCACCTTCACGCCAATTCACAAAGTAGACAGTAGCATTCAATCCTATGAAGATGAAGGAGAAAATGAAACTTTCCAAAGGCTTTTGATAGGTATTTGGACAGACAGTCAAATAGAGCCTCAGGAAGCACTTTGGCAAGCTTCCGCGAAAATCCTTGAGCTTTTTCTTATCTTTTTGCAGATAGAAAAAGAAAACAAAAAGTACCTAGAAAGAAAACTCAAGGAGAGGGCTGAGACCCTCGATAAACACAGACCAGGTCCGCCTGGTTGGAAAGAGGGACTCTCTCTCTCTCGTGGTTGGATAAACCAGATTCATAGATTCCGTGATAAGATACTTTTTATGAATGCCGAGACTATTTGGCTCTTGACTAAACTGAAAAAAGATTACGAGACGTACAAATTGATTGGGGATTCGATACTTCAAGAACTAAGGGCCTCTCTCAATAAACTGAAAAAGATCCAGAAACTGCAAAAGGGATACAGTGAACAAAAGATCCTTGTGGATTCTATAGTCCAAGAAATGGATGCACCTCTCAATAAACATAAAAAAGAGTTGAGTGGGTGCCAGGCTTCCCTGACCTTAAGGAAAATATACATTTCATGGAAGGAGGTGGAAATAGACAGCTTCGAGGGAACGTTGCTTTCACTCCACGAGGACCAAGAACGCATCAAAACACTCCCGCAGGTTGATGTGGATAGGGCCCTTTCCCAAAAAATGTGGGATGTGCTTGAAATGGAAGAACTCAAAAAAGAGAGCTTGCGAGAAGAGAATGAACGACTGAGGAAACGTCGCGAAGAACGAGAGAAGCGGAAACATAATAGAAAGAAAGACGTAATCGATAGTTAGTTTTTAGTTTCCATTTGAAAGGAAACTTTTTGTCTCTCAGGAGTAGTCGCTTGAAGGCGAGCGACTACTCCTTGATTTCACAGTTGAATCATTACTTAATTGAAAAAAGACCTAAAGTGAGGGATTTCTCAATAGGTAATGTTGCTTCAATACCCAACCAACTACCCAAGGTATGCACCGAGCTGTTGTGTTAGTAAAAGGTGTCGGTCGTGGCAGAGATGCAGCATTACGAACTCTTTTTAGAAGTGGTGTGCACTTTCTCTTGATTCTGTATACAGAATCAACTCCACCTAAGCTCGATCGCGCCTAGTTAGCGCAGAATAAAGATTGTCGATAAAGAAAAGAAAAGAACTCACTAGTTCAAAGAAACTTAGTTTCATTCAAATTTTCACAATTTTACAGAAAGTAAATGAGGTACAGTATGAAAGGCGACAACTTCGATATGAAAAACCTAAAGTACTTTGGGTTCGAGATGTCAAACCCAAAGAACTTCGCAGAATGGCAATATGTCGAGTTTAATGAATTCGAAAAAGGACTTCGTTATGGGAGATTTTGCATTTCTCCCCTGACCAAAGATCAATGTGAATTGATCAAAACTGCATTGCGACAGGCTTTGCTGACGGAGATACTGTGTGCGCGCTTTACTCATGCGAAAATTCAAAACTCATCCAACAATTTGATGAACATCGTTGGAATTGAGGAATCTATCCCGGAAATTTTACATAATTTAAGCCAAATCAAATTGACGGGTAATTTGGAAGATTTAGCTAGCCATGGCCCCTTTGTGGCTATTCTGGATTTAGAGGGTCCTATCACGGCAATGGCCATAGATATCGAACTCCCACCTGGAATTCAGGTAGTTGAGGAAAGTCACCACATTGCGACCATAACGAAACCCATTCCGTTGTTTGTAGAATTACGGATAGAAATCCATTCGGGGGAATGGAACCGCGAAACGCCAGTTCCAGATGAAGAAGGTTATTCGATAGACGCAACCTTCACGCCCATTCACAAAGTAGACAGTAGCATTCAATCCTATTCATATGAAGGCATACCTTTCCAAAGCCTTTTTCTAGATATTTGGAGTGAGCGTCCAATAGAGCCTCATGAAGCACTTTCGCAAGCTTCGAATAAAATAATGAAGCTTTTTAGGAGCGTTTTGGAGGCAGAATCAGAATCTGTCGATTCGAAAGAATTAGACAACGGGCTTCATTTTCGTAGATTTTGCGTTTCTCCCCTTACGGCAGAGCAATGTAAATGGATACAAACTGCATTGCGACAGGCTTTACTGACCGAAATCTCGGGGGAATGGAACCGCGAAACGCGAGTTACCGATGAAGAAGGTGATTCGATAGACCCCACCTTCACGCCAATTCACAAAGTAGACAGTAGCATTCAATCCTATGAAGATGAAGGAGAAAATGAAACTTTCCAAAGGCTTTTGATAGGTATTTGGACAGACAGTCAAATAGAGCCTCAGGAAGCACTTTGGCAAGCTTCCGCGAAAATCCTTGAGCTTTTTAGTCTCTTTTTGCAGACAGAAAAAGAAAACAAAAAGTACCTAGAAAGAAAACTAAAAGAGACGACGGAGACCCAATAGAAACACAAACCAGGTCCGCCTGGTTGGGGAGAAGGGCGCTCTCTTGGCTGGATCAATCACAGGGAAATAGCTCGTGAGAGCATAATTTATCTGAATGCCGAGACTATTTTGCTCGTGAAGAAACTGAAAACAGATTACGAGACGTACAAATTGATTGGGGATTCGATACTCCAAGAACTAAGGGCATCTCTCAATAAACTGAAAAAGATCCAGAAACTGCAAAAGGGATACAGTGAACAAAAGATCCTTGTGGATTCTATAGTCCAAGAAATGGATGCACCTCTCAATAAACATAAAAAAGAGTTGAGTGGGTGCCAGGCTTCCCTGAACTTCATAAAAATCCAAATTTCATGGAAGGAGGTGGAAATAGACAGCTTCGAGGGATTGTTGCTTTCACTGGAACAGGAAAGCGTCAAAAAAAAGAAACCGGAAGATCTCGATAGGGCATTTGCAGCCTTCCAGTATTATATGACCGAGAGGCAAGAAAGAAAGGACCAAATCTCGCGAGAAAATAATGAGCGAATGAGGAAACATCGAGAGGAAAGAGACAAACGGAAGCGTAATCGCAAGAAAGGAAATGACGAAATCAACAGTTAGTTGTTAGTATTGAAAAGATCTTTTTGAAAGTCATGAAAAAACCAAAAGTTCTGCCCTCCCTTTCTATTTACCCAACCAACTACCCAAGGGATGCAAGGGCAGAGGCCTTTGGTTTTTTCCTGTTGTAAAAGAGTTCAACAATGAAAGTCGTTGTTCCAAAAGTAGTTTTGCGAATTAGCGTAGAGAAAGATAAGAGGAATATGCCTATAGAGTTCCGTTTTCAAAATTCATGTCTACCTTGTAGAGGAGGAGTTCTTTTTTTATGGATGAACAAGAATTCAAATTATTTCTTAAATTCTTTATTCTCGAATTAAAAGGGATCCTTCGAGAGATCAAGAATTCTCACCAGTTATTAGATTCCTGGACCAAATTGAATTCATTGGGCACTTTGATTCAAATTTTTTTAAACCCAGAACGTGCTTTTCAATTATTGGACCCACGGGTTTGGAAGATCCTACTTTCACGCAACTCACGGGGTTGGAGAAAGACTCGACATTTCACGATCGGGCGTGTACTACTATTTGTAGTAGTAGTCCTTATGTATAGGATGAGCCGTCGGAATATGGTCGAAAACAAAAAGAGCTATTTGACAGGGGTTCTTCCTATACCCCTGAATCCCATTGGACACAGAAATGATACATTGGAAGAATCTATTGGGTTTTCCAATATCAATAGGTTGATTCTTCCGCTCCTCTATCTTCCAAAAGGAAAAAAGATCCCTGAGAGCTCTTTCCTGGATCCGAATGAGAGTACTTGGGCTCTCCCAATCACTAAAAAGTCGATCATGCCCGAATCTAGATGGGGTTCGCGGTGGTGGTGGAGCTGGATGGGAAAAAGGAGGGATTCTAGTTGTAAAAGAGCTCATAAAACCGTGGCTGGGATTGAGATCTCATTCAAAGAGAAAAATAGCAAATATCTGGAGTTTCTGGAGGATTCAGAATATCCCACATTGATCAATCAAAGAGAGATTCAACAAATAAAAGAAGAATCGATTCTTTGGCATCCTTCTCCTTCCTTGGAACGAACAGAGGAAGAAATCAAAGAATTTCTTGGGAATTCTACAAGATCCCTTCGTTCTTTTTTCTCTGACAGATGGTCAGAACTTTATCTGAGTTCGAATCCTACTGAGAGGTTCACTAGAGATCAGAAATTGTTGAAGCAAGACCTTTCTTTTGTACCCTACCGGCGATCGGAAAATAAAGAAATAGTGAATCTATTCAAGATCATTACGTATTTACAAAAGACCGTATCAATTTATCCTATTTCATCAGATCCGGGATGTGATAGGGTTCCGAAGGATGAACTGGATGTGGACAGTTCCAAGAAGATTTCATTTTTCAAAAAAAATCCATTTTTTGATTTATTGAATCTATTCCATGACCGTAGCAGGGGGGGATACACGTTAGATCGCGATTTTGAATCAAAAGAGCGATTTGAAGAAAGGGCGGATCTATTCACTCTATCAATAACCGAGCCAGATCAGGTGTATCATAAGGGATTTTCCTTTTCTATTGATTCCTACGGATTGGATCAAAAACAATCCTTGAGTGAGGTATTCCACTCCAGGGATGAGTCGAAAAAGAAATCTTTATTGGTTCTACCTCCTCTTTTTTATGAAGAGGAGAATGAATCTCTTTATGGAAGGATCAGAAAAAAACGGGTCCGGATCTCCTGCGGGAATGATTTGGAAGATCCAAAAAGAGTGGTATTTGCTATCAACAACATAATGAGGGCAGTCAATCAATATAGTCCGAAAATGGATCTGATTCACATCCAAGAGAAGGGGTACATAAGAAAGGTATTGGATCGATTCTTTTTAATGAATCGATCCGCTCGCAACTTCGAGTCTGGAATTCCAGGGGCTCAAATAGGAAATGATACTCTGAGTCATAGAACTCTAATGAAATATACGGTCAACCGACATTTCTCGAGTTTGAAAAAGAGTCGAAAGAAAAGCTTCGATCCTCTTCTTTTTATCGAGAGATCCATGAATCGGGATCCTGCCGCATATAGAGACAAATGGTCCAAGGGGGGCAAGACTTTCCAGGAACATTTGGAACATTTCGTTTCTGAGCAGAAGAACCGTTTTCAAGTGCAGAAGAGCCGTTTTCAAGCAGTCTTCGATCGATTCCATCAATCTCAATATTCGATTGATTGGTCCGTGTTTATTGACAAACAAGATTTTCCTAAGGCACGTCTTTTCTTTTTGTTCGTATTAGTTCGTTCCTTTTTGTACAAGTCACTTCCTTTCTTGTTGTCGAAGTTACCTCTCTTGGTGTCGAAGGTACTTCCCTTGTTGTCGAAGTTACTGCCTTTTTTCTTTGTGAGTTGCGGGAATATCCCCATTCATAGGTCCGAGATCCGCATCTATGAATTGAAGGGTCCGACTGATCAACCCTGCAATCCGTTGTTAGAATCAATAGGTCTTCAAATCCTTCATTTGAACAAATTGAAACCCTGCTTATTGGATGATCATGAGACTTCCCAAAAATCCAAAATTGTAGGAACAATTGATAACACGGATTCCTATTTCTCAATTCTATTCGACGATGAAGAGAATTGGATGAATCCCGTGAAAGCATTTCAGAGAAGTTCATTGATATCTGCTTTTTATAAAGCAAATAGACTTCGATTCTTGAATAATCCACATCGGTTCTCCTTCTATTGTAACAAAATCTTCCCTTTTGTTGTGGAAAAAGCTCGTTTCAAGAATTCTGATTTTTTGTATGGACAATTCCTTAATACTTTCTTCATTCGCAAGAAACCCTTTTCTTTGTGCGGCGAAAAACATGCTTTTGGGGAGAGAGCTACTCTTTTACCAATCGAGTCAGAGGTATCTAAGATACTCATACCTCAGGTATCTAAGATACTCATACCTGACGATTTTCCACAAAGTGGTGACGAAAGGTATAACTTGTGCAAATCTTTCCATTTCCCAACTCGATCTCTTCCATTAGTTGATAGAGCCCTTTACTCGATCGCCGACATTTCTGAAACACCTCTAACAGAGGGACAAATGGTCAATTTGGAAAGAACTTCTTTTCAACCTCTTTCAGATATTCATTTATCTGATTCAGAAAGGAAGAACTTGCATCAAGATCTCAATTTCAATTCAAACATGGGTTTGATTCACACTCCATATTCTGAAAAAGATTTACCGTCCGAAAAGAGGAAAAAACGGAATCTTGGTCGAAATAGAAAGAAATGCGTTGAGAAAGGGCAGATGTTTCGAACTCTTCTCTCGAAGATGTATCGAACCCTTCTCTCAAAATGGAATCTCTTCCAAACATATATGCCATGGTTCCTTACTTCGACAGGGTACAAATATCTAACTTTGCTATTTTTAGATCTTTTTTCAGACCTAGTGCCGATACTCAGTCTAGGTATCCGTCAAAATTGTGTATCCCTTTTTGATCATATTCTGGGTGATATTAGGGATGATATTAGGCAGGGGGTCATTAGACCGTGGCAAATTCTTCAGGAAAAATGGGTTCTTCCACAAAGGAACCGGATAAGGGAGATTTCGAGGATGTGTTTACGAAATATTACTCTGTCTGCAGAAAGGATTCGTCGAAATAATGAGTCACCATTGACACATACACATCTGAGATCACCCAATGTTCTGGAGTTCCTCTATTCAACCCTTTTACTTCTTCTTGTTGCTGGATATCTCGTTTGTACATATCTTTCCCGTCTTTCCAAAGACTATGGTGAGTTACAGACAGAGCTCAAAAAGGTCAAATCTTTGATGATTCCATCATACACGATTGAGTTGCGAAAACTGATGGATAGGTATCCTCCATCTGAACTGAATTCTTTCGGATTCAAGAATCTCTTTCTAGTTGCTATGGAAGAACTAAAGGAGTCTCTTTCTGTAGTCGGCAACATGCTAGAGGGTGGTGGTCGCGCTTATGGGGTCGAATCAAACTTTTCTAATTGGAATCTCAATCTCATCGATATCAGCGATCTTATCAGTCTCATACCAAATCCCATCGATCGAATCACTTTTTCGATAAATACGAGACATCTAAGTCATACAAGTAAAGAGATCTATTCATTGATAAGAAAAAGAGAAAGGGTGTATGGTGCTTGGATTGATGATAAAATAGAATCCTTGCTCTCGACCTCTGTGGCTATTGATGATTGCGACAGAGGCAACTTGCTTCAGTTCTCCACCCTCACCTTAACGACAGAAAAAGGGGTTGATCAAATTCTATTGAGTCTGACTCAGAGTTCAAAGAATGCCTCTGGTTCTCAAATGATTGAACAACCGGGAGAAATGTACTTACGACACGTAGTTGACCTTCAGAAGAAGTATCTAATGGGTTATGAGTTCAATACATCCTCTTTAGCAGAAAGACGGATATTCCTTGCTCATTATCAGACAATGACTTATTCAAAAACCTCGTGTGGGGTTAATGCTTTTCATTTCCCATCTCATGAAAAACCCTTTTCGCTCCGCTTAGACCTATCCCCCCCTAGGGGTATTTTAGTGATAGGTTCTATAGGAACTGGACGATCCTATTTGATCAAATCCCTAGCGAAAAATACCCACTTTCCCCTTATTACGTTAGAGATGGAAGCGCGCTCCTCCTGGCCTTTTTTCCAGCATTTGGATGAGATCTATGGTGACCAGCTGGAGTATGTGTATGACGATACTAGTCTTAGTGTGGAGGTGGAGGAAGAGGAGGACACTTCCTGGGGTATTGAGGAGTGGAGTCTTCCTGATACTCGTGAGGATGACGAGATTGAGGATCAGGCTGAGATGGATACGAGACGTGATCTTGATGGTATTGAGTATACGCATGCTATTCAGGATATGATTGATTTGGGGATTTCTGTTGATGCTCAGTTAAATTTTTTACCTGAGTCCATTCTCATCAACGAAATTGAGGGTCATGATGTGGATGAGCTGGACGAGGCGGAGACCGAGTTGTGGGAGTTATGGATGGAGGAATGGGACCGGCACCTACTTGGTATCTCCCTTCAATTCGCATTAGTAAGAGCAATGACTCCTTGCATATTATGGATTCCAAACATTCATGATGTGGATCTGGAGGATAGGACAACCCTGGCCGGATTAATGAACTCTCTCTCTGGGGATTGTGAAGGACGTTCCACTAGAAATACTCTTGTTATTGCTTCGACTCATCTTCCCAAAAAAGTGGATCCCGCTCTAATAGCTTCAAATAGATTCAATACATGCATTAAGGTACGAAGGCTTCTTAGTACACAAGAACGAGAGCGCTTTTTCACTCTTTCATATACTAGAGGATTTCACTTTGAAAAGGAAATGTTCGATACTAATGGATTCCGGTCTATAACCACACAAGATCTTGCAGCACTTACTAATGAGGCCCTATCGATTAGTATTACCCAAAAAAAATCCATTATAGACACTAATACAATTCGATTTGCTCTTCATAGGCAAACTTGGGCTGTGGAATCCCGGTCAATCTCGATTTCGGATCACGGGATCCTTTTCTATCAGACAGGAAGGGCTCTTGCACAAAATCTATTTCTAAGTCAAGGCCTCATAGATCCTATCTCTGTATATATAAAGAAGAAGTCGTGTAACGACGACGGTTATTCTTATTTGTACAGATGGTACTTAGAGCTTGGAACGAGCATGAAGAGGTTAACGATACTTCTTTATCTTTTGAGTTGTTTTGCCGGATCGGTCGCTCAAGACCTTTGGTCTCCACCTGGGCCCGATGACAAAGCGGAGATGTTTTCTTATGGACTTGTTGAGAATGATTCTCATCTAGCTCAGGGCCTATTAGAACTAGAAGGCGCTCTGGTGGCCTCAGGGACAGAAAAAGCTTGCAGTCGGTTTGATAATGATCAAGTGACACTGCTTTTTCGGGCCGAACCAAGCTTAGATAGAATGCAAGATGGATTTTGTTCTATCTTTGAACAAGAGGGAGAAGAAGCAGCCCCTGGCCTAGAGAAGCCTTTAGTCACTCACATAGTTTCGGCTCCTAGAATATGGAACCCTTGGCTCATTCTATTTGATTGGATCGATATCGAGGAGGCTCAGCGTAAAGAGGAAGAGGCTGAGCTTCAAGATGAAGAGGCTGAGCGTAAAGAGGAAGAGGCTGAGCTTCAGAATGAAGGGGCTGGGCGTAAAGATGAAGAGGCTGAGCTTCAAGAGTTTCAAGATCTTGAAGATCCTCAAGATCAAGAGGGTGGGCTTCAAGAGCTTCAAGGTCTTCAAAAGGAAGAGGCCTATCTTTATCAAAAGGCTCTTGAGCTTCAAGCTCAAGAGGATGAGCTTCAAAAGTATGGTCCGGGGTTCTTGGAGAGTGGAACCATAATGAAGAAGTATCCGACACGAAATCGATTTCGATTTTTCACAGAACAAGGCTTTTTTCAAGCAAGCCAATTCATTTGGGACCCCGCGGATTCACTCTTTTTCCTACTCAAAGAGCAGGCTCTTGGCTTTGTGTTTTCGCAGCCAGAGTTCTTTGCAGATGAAGAGATCTCAAAAGAAGGGCTTCTTGCTTTGACTGTCCAAAGACTTCCTTTCTCCACAACTTGCCACTGGTTTATCAAGAAAAGGCAAGAAAGGCACTTCGAATTCTTGATTCATCGCGAGAGATGGCTTAGAACGAATAGTTCATTATCTAATGGATTTTTCTGTTCTAAGACTCAGACTCTATTTGAGAGTTATCAGTATTTATCAAATCTCTTCCTATCTAACGGAAGGCTAGTGGATCAAATGACAAAGACATTGTTGAGAAAAAGATGGATTTTCCCGGATGAAATGAAAATGAAAATTGGATTCATGTATACAGGAGAAGGGTTTCCCATTACTTAGCCGGAAAGATATGTGGCCATGAAATAGGGATTAAGTGGAACAGAATTGACTGGGTGGTAGAGTCGTGGAAAGGCCTCTTTCTTCCATATTGTTCCGTGGAGCTAAGGTCCACGGAACAATTCCAATAACGAATCATCGGTTTAACTGAATAACTAACTAAAAGAGATAGAGCTTTCTCTTCGTCTCAGGTCGATGGATCTTCTCAATTGGAAGATCCCCTAATAATACACATTCCAGTTGACCGAGCTTCATTCGAATTCTTTTGTGCCGAAGCAAAGATATCCACGGGGCGGTTCGTCCTATTCAGAGATTTAGGACCAAGAAGTACTGGATTCTCTTTCAGATAGGCCCTGAAAGGAGAAGGAGGGTTGGAATGCCAACAGGCGTATATTATTGAATTCACCCGACCGGATAGTACCCATTTTGGGAACGTCCAGTGCCAAAGTCACTGAATGTAGTAAGGTAAGGCGCTAATACCTAAAACGGACTATGTACTTTATCCGCTGGGCTACGGGCGGGCATTTTACCAGAGTTTTCTATTCTATCAATCTACCCTTGTGTTATTCCTGTTGAAGCATATACTCGGGGGGTGGGTGCAGGGCGGACGATTTCAAAGTGGACTCCCCATTCATTAGATAGAGAAGATCACCAAGATCTCGTATCGAATCGGTATTGATTCTTGATATACCGATTCGATACGAGATCTATTATTGAATTGCTAATTCAATGAGCATTCTGGATATTATGCCTTGAAGAGGATTCGAACTATATAAACTTTCTTTTGAGTATCGCGTGTCTACCAGTTAACCACCAAGGCATCTTGAAAGTCTTTCGATTTTCATTCGAATGAGGATGCTTTATCCTTTGATTTTCAGATAATAGAAATAAGAGAGACAATAAACTCCTTGACATTAATGTAAAATAAAGATATAATTGAATATGAGAATGGCTAAAAAAAAATGGAGCTCCCGAGTTCAATTCAAAGAAACTTCGTTTCATGCACATTTTCAAACTAAAAAAAAAACAAGATAAAGATGAGGTACATTCTACCCAAGGTATGCACCGAGCTGTTGTGTTAGTAAAAGGTGTCGGTCGTGGCAGAGATGCAGCATTACGAGCTATTTTTAGAAGTAGGGTGCGGTTGCATTTTTTACGAGACCGAACTCCTTTACCACACAACGGGTGTAGGCCTCCTAAAAAAAGACGTACGTAGAAAAAAAATGGAACACCCCCCAAAAAAGATGAAAACTATTCATCTCATCCCATCGAGGTATGGTGTGCACTTGATCTGTATTCTGTATACAGAATCAACTCCACCTAAGCCTAAGCTCGATCGCGCCTAGCAGAATAAAGATTGTCGATAAAGAAAAGAAAAGAACTCACTAGTTCAAAGAAACTTAGTTTCATTCAAATTTTCACAATTTTACAGAAAGTAAATGAGGTACAGTATGAAAGGCGACAACTTCGATATGAAAAACCTAAAGTACTTTGGGTTCGAGATGTCAAACCCAAAGAACTTCGCAGAATGGCAATATGTCGAGTTTAATGAATTCGAAAAAGGACTTCGTTATGGGAGATTTTGCATTTCTCCCCTGACCAAAGATCAATGTGAATTGATCAAAACTGCATTGCGACAGGCTTTGCTGACGGAGATACTGTGTGCGCGCTTTACTCATGCGAAAATTCAAAACTCATCCAACAATTTGATGAACATCGTTGGAATTGAGGAATCTATCCCGGAAATTTTACATAATTTAAGCCAAATCCGATTGAAGGGTAATTTGGAAGATTTAGCTAGCCATGGCCCCTTTGTGGCTATTCTGGATTTAGAGGGTCCTATCACGGCAATGGCCATAGATATCGAACTCCCACGCGGACTTAAGGTAGTTAAGGAAAGTCACCACATTGCGACCATAACGAAACCGATTCCGTTGTTTATAGAATTACGGATAGAAATCCATTCGGGGGAATGGAACCGCGAAACGCCAGTTCCAGATGAAGAAGGTTATTCGATAGACGCAACCTTCACGCCCATTCACAAAGTAGACAGTAGGATTCAATCCTATTCATATGAAGGCATACCTTTCCAAAGCCTTTTTCTAGATATTTGGAGTGAGCGTCCAACAGAGCCTCTTGAAGCACTTTTGCAAGCTTCGAATAAAATAAGGAAGCTTTTTATGAGCGTTTTGGGGGCAGAATCTGTCGATTCGAAAGAATTAGACAACGGGCTTCATTTTCGTAGATTTGCCGTTTATCCCCTTACTGCAGCGCAATGTAAATGGATACAAACTGCATTGCGACAGGCTTTGCTGACCGATATTTCGGGGGAATGGAACCGCGAAACGCGAGTTACCGATGAAGAAGGTGATTCGATAGACCCCACCTTCACGCCAATTCACAAAGTAGACAGTAGCATTCAATCCTATGAAGATGAAGGAGAAAATGAAACTTTCCAAAGGCTTTTGATAGGTATTTGGACAGACAGTCAAATAGAGCCTCAGGAAGCACTTTGGCAAGCTTCCGCGAAAATCCTTGAGCTTTTTCTTATCTTTTTGCAGATAGAAAAAGAAAACAAAAAGTACCTAGAAAGAAAACTCAAGGAGAGGGCTGAGACCCTCGATAAACACAAACCAGGTCCGCCTGGTTGGAAAGAGGGACTCTCTCTCTCTCGTGGTTGGATAAACCAGATTCATAGATTCCGTGATAAGATACTTTTTCTGAATGCCGAGACTATTTGGCTCTTGACTAAACTGAAAAAAGATTACGAGACGTACAAATTGATTGGGGATTCGATACTCCAAGAACTAAGGGCCTCTCTCAATAAACTGAAAAAGATCCAGAAACTGCAAAAGGGATACAGTGAACAAAAGATCCTTGTGGATTCTATAGTCCAAGAAATGGATGCACCTCTCAATAAACATAAAAAAGAGTTGAGTGGGTGCCAGGCTTCCCTGACCTTAAGGAAAATATACATTTCATGGAAGGAGGTGGAAATAGACAGCTTCGAGGGAACGTTGCTTTCACTCCACGAGGACCAAGAACGCATCAAAACACTCCCGCAGGTTGATGTGGATAGGGCCCTTTCCCAAAAAATGTGGGATGTGCTTGAAATGGAAGAACTCAAAAAAGAGAGCTTGCGAGAAGAGAATGAACGACTGAGGAAACGTCGCGAAGAACGAGAGAAGCGGAAACATAATAGAAAGAAAGACGTAATCGATAGTTAGTTTTTAGTTTCCATTTGAAAGGAAACTTTTTGTCTCTCAGGAGTAGTCGCTTGAAGGCGAGCGACTACTCCTTGATTTCACAGTTGAATCATTACTTAATTGAAAAAAGACCTAAAGTGAGGGATTTCTCAATAGGTAATGTTGCTCCAATACCCAACCAACTACCCAAGGTATGCACCGAGCTGTTGTGTTAGTAAAAGGTGTCGGTCGTGGCAGAGATGCAGCATTACGAACTCTTTTTAGAAGTGGTGTGCACTTTCTCTTGATTCTGTATACAGAATCAACTCCACCTAAGCTCGATCGCGCCTAGTTAGCGCAGAATAAAGATTGTCGATAAAGAACTCACTAGTTCAAAGAAACTTAGTTTCATTCAAATTTTCACAATTTTACATAAAGTAAATGAGGTACAGTATGAAAGGCGACAACTTCGATATGAAAAACCTAAAGTACTTTGGGTTCGAGATGTCAAACCCAAAGAACTTCGCAGAATGGCAATATGTCGAGTTTAATGAATTCGAAAAAGGACTTCGTTATGGGAGATTTTGCATTTCTCCCCTGACCAAAGATCAATGTGAATTGATCAAAACTGCATTGCGACAGGCTTTGCTGACGGAGATACTGTGTGCGCGCTTTACTCATGCGAAAATTCAAAACTCATCCAACAATTTGATGAACATCGTTGGAATTGAGGAATCTATCCCGGAAATTTTACATAATTTAAGCCAAATCAAATTGACGGGTAATTTGGAAGATTTAGCTAGCCATGGCCCCTTTGTGGCTATTCTGGATTTAGAGGGTCCTATCACGGCAATGGCCATAGATATCGAACTCCCACCTGGAATTCAGGTAGTTGAGGAAAGTCACCACATTGCGACCATAACGAAACCCATTCCGTTGTTTGTAGAATTACGGATAGAAATCCATTCGGGGGAATGGAACCGCGAAACGCCAGTTCCAGATGAAGAAGGTTATTCGATAGACGCAACCTTCACGCCCATTCACAAAGTAGACAGTAGCATTCAATCCTATTCATATGAAGGCATACCTTTCCAAAGCCTTTTTCTAGATATTTGGAGTGAGCGTCCAACAGAGCCTCTTGAAGCACTTTTGCAAGCTTCGAATAAAATAAGGAAGCTTTTTATGAGCGTTTTGGGGGCAGAATCTGTCGATTCGAAAGAATTAGACAACGGGCTTCATTTTCGTAGATTTGCCGTTTATCCCCTTACTGCAGCGCAATGTAAATGGATACAAACTGCATTGCGACAGGCTTTGCTGACCGATATTTCGGGGGAATGGAACCGCGAAACGCGAGTTACCGATGAAGAAGGTGATTCGATAGACCCCACCTTCACGCCAATTCACAAAGTAGACAGTAGCATTCAATCCTATGAAGATGAAGGAGAAAATGAAACTTTCCAAAGGCTTTTGATAGGTATTTGGACAGACAGTCAAATAGAGCCTCAGGAAGCACTTTGGCAAGCTTCCGCGAAAATCCTTGAGCTTTTTCTTATCTTTTTGCAGATAGAAAAAGAAAACAAAAAGTACCTAGAAAGAAAACTCAAGGAGAGGGCTGAGACCCTCGATAAACACAAACCAGGTCCGCCTGGTTGGAAAGAGGGACTCTCTCTCTCTCGTGGTTGGATAAACCAGATTCATAGATTCCGTGATAAGATACTTTTTCTGAATGCCGAGACTATTTGGCTCTTGACTAAACTGAAAAAAGATTACGAGACGTACAAATTGATTGGGGATTCGATACTCCAAGAACTAAGGGCATCTCTCAAGAAACTCAATAAGATCCCTAAACTCCAAAAGGGATACCATGCACAAAAGATCCTTGTGGATTCTATAGTGAGAGAAATGCAGGCATCTCTCAATAAACATAAAAAAGATTTTTGTGGGTGCCAGGCTTCCCTGACCTCCATGAAAATATACATTTCATGTAAGGAGGTGGAAATATACACCTTCGAGGGATTGTTGCTTTCACTGGACGAGGAACACGTCAAAAAAAGAAAACCGGAAGATCTCGATAAGGGATTTGCAGAAAGGATGTTGGATACGACGGAAATCCAAGAACGAGAGAAGCAAAGCTTGCGAGAAGAGAATGAGCGACTGAGGAAACGTCGCGAAGAACGAGATAAACGGAAGCGTAATCGCAAGAAAGGAACTGACGGAATCGCTAGTTAGTTTTTAGTTTCCATTTGAAAGGAAACTTTTGGTATCTCAGGAGTAGTCGCTCGCCTTCAAGCGACTACTCTGGAGAGACCAAAGGCCTCTGTCCTTGCATCCCTTGGGTAGTTGGTTGGGTAAATATAAAGAGAGGGCTTTTGGTTTTTTCATGCAAAAAGATCTTTTAAAATGGATACTCAAAATGAACTATTGATTCCGTCATTTCCTTTCTTTCTATTACGTTTTCGTTTGTCTCGTTCTTCGCGACGTTTCCTCATTCGCTCATCCTGTTCTTGCACGCTTTGGTTATCTATTTCGTACCCTTCTGTCGTATCATACTGCATGTCTGCAAATGCCCTATCAGCAGCTTCCGGTGTCTCGAAGCCTGCCACGATCAGTTCCAGTGCAAGCAACCACGCCTCGAAGAAGACTATTTCTTCCTCATTACTTTCAATTCGGATTTTGCAGTCGTTGATGGAAGGCTGGCACCCACTACAAGCTTTTTTATGTTTCTTGAGAGATGCCTTGATTTCTTGGCCTATAGAATCCACAAGGATCTTTTGTTCATTGTATCCCTTTTGGAGTTTAGGGATCTTCTTGAGTTTGCTGAGAGACGCCCTTACTTCTTGGAGTATAGGATCCCCAAGCCACTTGTAAGTCCTGTACTCTTTTTCCAGTTTATGAAGGAGCCAAATAGTCTGCTTAGTCGGATAAATTACGCTCTCACGAACTCTTTCTCTCTGATTGATCCAGCCCAGAGAGAGACCTTCGTCTTCTTCAGGCGGAACAGGTTTGTAGTCCTCTAGGGTCTCTGCCGTCTGGTTGTGTTTTCTTTTTAGGTACTTTTTGTTTTCTTTTTCTGCCTGCAAAAAGAGACTAAAAAGCTCCAGGATTTTCGCGGAAGCTTGCCAAAGTGCTTCCTGAGGCTCTATTTGACTGTCAGTCCAAATATCTATAAAAAGCCTTTGGAAAGTTTCATTTTCTCCTTCATATTCATAGGATTGAATCCTACTATCCCATTTTTGAATTGGCGTGAAGGTGGGGTCTATCGAATCACCTTCTTCATCGGTAACTCGCGTTTCGCGGTTCCATTCCCCCGAAATCTCGGTCAGCAAAGCCTGTCGCAATGCAGTTTGTATCCATTTACATTGCTCCGCAGTAAGGGGAGAAATGCAAAATCTACGAAAATGAAGCCCGTTGTCTAATTTTTTCGAATCGACAGATTCTGCCTTCAAAACGCTCCTAAAAAGCTTCATTATTTTATTCGAAGCTTGCGAAAGTGCTTCATGAGGCTGTATTGTACGCTCACTCCAAATATCTAGAATAAGGGTTTGGAAAGTTTCTCCCCCATATGAATAGGATTGAATGCTACTGTCTACTTTGTGAATGGGCGTGAAGGTTGCGTCTATCGAATAACCTTCTTCATCTGGAACTGGCGTTTCGCGGTTCCATTCCCCCGAATGGACCTCTATCTGTAATTCTACAGAAAACGGAATGGGTTTCGTTATGGTCGCAATGTGGTGGCTTTCATCCACGAAATGAATCCCGGGTGGGAGTTCGATATCCACAGCCATTGCGGTGATAGGACCCTCTAAATCCAGAATAGCCACAAAGGGGCCATGGCTAGCTAAATCTTCCAAATTACCCGTCAATTTGATTTGGCTTAAATTATGTAAAATTTCCGGGATAGATTCTTCAATTCCAACGATGTTCCTCCAATTGTTGGATGAGTTTTGAATTTTCGCATGAGTAAAGCGCGCACACAGTATCTCGGTCAGCAAAGCCTGTCGCAATGCAGTTTCCATCAATTGACATTGCTCTTTTTGAAGGGGAGAAAGACAAAATCTCCCATGAAGAAGTCCGTTGTATAATTCATTATACTCCACATATTGCCATTCCGTAAACTCAAAGTGAGTTTGGTCGAATCCAAATGAATTTTGGTCGAATCTGTCATTATTTACGCCGTTAATTTTCATAATTAAATGACCTCATTTCCTTTATTTCCTTTCTGTAAAATTTTCATGAAGCTAAGTTTCTTTGAACTAGCGGGTTCTTTATTGACGATTAAATTATAGTTAAAATCTTACATTGGCGCAACTCTTTTATTGTCTCTCTTTTTGATATAAGATATATAGGTATAGGGCATCCTATGGATAATGAAAATAGAAAGACTTTAAAGATCGAGCATAGATATCATATTCATGGAATACGATTCACTTTCAAGATGCCTTGGTTAAGTTTCTTTGAACTAGTGAGTTCTTTATCGACAATCTTTATTCTGCGCTAACTAGGGGCGATCGAGCTTAGGTGGAGTTGATTCTGTATACAGAATCAAGAGAAAGTGCACACCACTTCTAAAAAGAGCTCGTAATGCTGCATCTCTGCCACGACCGACACCTTTTACTAACACAACAGCTCGGTGCATACCTTGGGTAGTTGGTTGGGTATTGGAGCAACATTACCTATTGAGAAATCCCTCACTTTAGGTCTTTTTTCAATTAAGTAATGATTCAACTGTGAAATCAAGGAGTAGTCGCTCGCCTTCAAGCGACTACTCCTGAGAGACAAAAAGTTTCCTTTCAAATGGAAACTAAAAACTAACTATCGATTACGTCTTTCTTTCTATTACGCTTCCGCTTCTCTCGTTCTTCGCGACGTTTCCTCAGTCGTTCATTCTCTTCTCGCAAGCTTTGCTTCCTTCTTTCTTGGATTTCCGTCGCATCAAACATCATTTCTGCAAATACCCTATCGCCATCTACCGGGTTCCCCACGATCAGTGCCAGTCCACGCAACCACGCCTCGATGCGTTTTAAAGCTACCTCGTTGATTGAAATTAGGATTTTGCAGTCGTTGATGGAATGCTGGCACCCACTAAACACTTTTTTGAGAGATGCATCCATTTCTTGGACTATAGAATCCACAAGGATCTTTTGTGCATGGTATCCCTTTTGGAGTTTAGGGATC